GCTAACGTAGCTTACCTAAAGCATAACACTGAAGATGTTAAGACGAGCCCTAGAAAGCTCCGTAAGCACAAAGGTTTGGTCCTGACTTTACTATCAATTTTAGCCTAACTTATACATGCAAGTATCCGCATCCCTGTGAAAATGCCCTACAATTCCCTATTAGGGAATAAGGAGCCGGTATCAGGCACAACAAACGAGCCCACGACACCTTGCTCATAGCCACACCCCCAAGGGGTCCCAGCAGTGATAAACATTAAGCAATAAGTGAAAACTTGACTTAGCTAGGGCTAAGAGGGCCGGTAAAACTCGTGCCAGCCACCGCGGTTATACGAGAGGCCCAAATTGATAGGCACCGGCGTAAAGGGTGGTTATGATCTTACTTAAAATAAAGTCAAATGTCTTCAAGGCTGTTATACGCACCCGAAGATAAGAAGCTCAGCTACGAAAGTGACTTTAAGAATTCTGACCCCACGAAAGCTGTGACACAAACTGGGATTAGATACCCCACTATGCCCAGCCCTAAACTATGATAATGAACTACCCCCATTATCCGCCCGGGAACTACAAGCGCAAGCTTGAAACCCAAAGGACTTGGCGGTGCTTAAGATCCACCTAGAGGAGCCTGTTCTAGAACCGATAACCCCCGTTCAACCTCACCCTTTCTTGTTGTCCCCGCCTATATACCACCGTCGTCAGCTTACCCTGTAAAGGCCTAATAGTAAGCAAAATTGGCACACCCCAAAACGTCAGGTCGAGGTGTAGCGAATGAAAGGGGAAGAAATGGGCTACATTCCCTAACAAAGTGCATACGGATAGTGCACTGAAACGTGTACTTGAAGGAGGATTTAGCAGTAAGCACAAAATAGAGCGTTGTACTGAAACCGGCCCTAAAGCGCGCACACACCGCCCGTCACTCTCCCCAAACCAATAGACTAAGTAATTAAACCACCATAAAACAAAGGGGAGGCAAGTCGTAACATGGTAAGTGTACCGGAAGGTGTACTTGGTAAAATCAGAACGTAGCTAAGACAGCAAAGCATCTCCCTTACACTGAGAAGTCGCCCGTGCAAATCGGGCTGCTCTGATACCCTATAGCTAGCCTTTTAATTTAAAACAACACACAAACATCAATAACCCCTAAGACCCTTCACAAACCTTAAACAAACCATTTTTCCCCTTTAGTATAGGCGATAGAAAGAGACACAAGAGCAATAGAAAAAGTACCGCAAGGGAACGCTGAAAGAGAAGTGAAACAACCCAGAAAAGTAATAAAAAGCAGAGATTTTAACTCGTACCTTTTGCATCATGATTTAGCCAGCAAACCCAAGCAAAGAGCCCTTCAGTTTGAGCCCCCGAAACTAAGCGAGCTACTCCAAGACAGCCTATAGATAGGGCGAACTCGTCTCTGTGGCAAAAGAGTGAGAAGAGCTTTGAGTAGAGGTGATAAACCTACCGAGCCTAGTTATAGCTGGTTGCCTGGGACTTGGATAAAAGTTCAGCCTCCCGGCCCTTTCCCCCACACTTTCAAATGACCCCCTTTTGGCCAAGAAGAGACCGAGAGAGTTAATCAAAGGGGGTACAGCCCCTTTGATAGAAGATACAACTTTTTTAAGAGGATAAAGATCATATATTAGACCATATACTAGGTGGGCCTAAAAGCAGCCATCCTCGTAGAAAGCGTTACAGCTCAAGTATAGCCCTCCACCCTCCTATCCCGACAATTTAATCTTATTCCCTTAAATGTACCAGGCCCTTCCATGCAAACATGGAAAAGATTATGCTAATATGAGTAATAAGAGGGCCACCCCCTCTCCCCGCACAAGTGTAAATCGGAACGGACCCCCCGCCGAGCTTTAACGGCCCCAACCAAAGAGGGCAATGTCCAAGAAACAAGTAACAGGAAGACCCCCCAATAAGTTACCGTTATCCCCACACTGGTGTGCCCCAAGGGAAAGACTAAAAGAAAGAGAAGGAACTCGGCAAACATATATAAGCCTCGCCTGTTTACCAAAAACATCGCCTCTTGCAATCAACGAATAAGAGGTCCCGCCTGCCCTGTGACTAATAGTTTAACGGCCGCGGTATTTTGACCGTGCGAAGGTAGCGTAATCACTTGTCTTTTAAATGGAGACCTGTATGAATGGCATAACGAGGGCTTAGCTGTCTCCTCTATCCAGTCAATGAAATTGATCTCCCCGTGCAGAAGCGGGGATAACTACATAAGACGAGAAGACCCTATGGAGCTTTAGACACTAGAACAGACTATGTTAACTCGTCTTAACACAAGACGGAAACAAATACCCCCTGTTCCGATGTCTTCGGTTGGGGCGACCACGGGGCAATACAAAACCCCCGCGCGGAATGAGAGCACCCCCTCTCACAAATAAGAGCCCCAGCTCTAATTAACAGAAATTCTGACCATAAAGACCCGGCAAAGCCGATCAACGGACCGAGTTACCCTAGGGATAACAGCGCAATCCTCTTCTAGAGACCCTATCGACAAGGGGGTTTACGACCTCGATGTTGGATCAGGACATCCTAATGGTGCAGCCGCTATTAAGGGTTTGTTTGTTCAACAATTAAAGTCCTACGTGATCTGAGTTCAGACCGGAGTAATCCAGGTCAGTTTCTATCTATGATGTGATCTTTTCTAGTACGCAAGGACCGAGAAGAAAGGGCCCATGTTAAAGACACGCCCTACCCTTACCTGATGAAACCAACTAAAATAGGCAATAGGACACACCCTATTACGCCTGAGATAATGGCGTGTTAGCGTGGCAGAGCTCGGTAATTGCAAAAGGCCTAAGCCCTTTGAACAGAGGTTCAAATCCTCTCCCTAACTATGACCTCAACACTCCTGATCTACCTCATCAACCCCCTAACCTTTATCGTCCCCGTACTACTAGCCGTCGCATTCTTGACCTTGCTTGAACGGAAAGTCTTAGGTTACATACAACTACGCAAAGGGCCCAACATCGTCGGCCCTTATGGGTTATTACAACCTATTGCTGACGGGGTTAAACTTTTCATTAAGGAGCCCGTGCGACCTTCAACTTCATCCCCACTTCTATTTTTAATTACCCCGATACTAGCACTAACACTAGCCCTGACATTATGAGCACCCATGCCCCTTCCCTACCCCGTGATCGACTTGAACCTGGGCATTCTCTTCATCCTAGCCTTGTCAAGCCTCGCAGTCTACTCCATCCTAGGCTCAGGCTGGGCCTCCAACTCAAAATACGCCCTAATTGGGGCCCTTCGAGCTGTTGCCCAAACTATCTCGTACGAAGTAAGCCTAGGCCTCATCTTACTAAGCACCATTATCTTCACTGGAGGCTTTACCCTACAAGCCTTTAATACCACCCAAGAAGCCATCTGACTAATCCTGCCGGCCTGACCCCTGGCCGCAATATGATACATTTCAACCTTAGCAGAGACGAACCGAGCACCCTTTGACCTCACGGAGGGTGAATCAGAATTAGTCTCGGGATTCAACGTAGAATACGCGGGGGGCCCCTTCGCCCTATTCTTTCTAGCGGAATACGCTAACATCCTCCTCATAAACACACTGTCCGCCACACTATTTATAGGGGCCTCCCACATCCCAACAATCCCAGAATTAACCGCAATAAACCTAATAACCAAGGCAGCCCTACTATCCATCATATTCCTGTGAGTACGGGCTTCATACCCGCGATTTCGCTACGACCAACTAATGCACCTAATCTGAAAAAACTTCCTCCCTCTCACACTAGCCTTTATCATCTGACATATGTCCCTCCCCATCGCACTGACAGGACTGCCCCCCCAACCATAAAATAGGAGCCGTGCCTGAACAAAGGATCACTTTGATAGAGTGAATTACGAGGGTTAAAATCCCTCCAGCTCTTAGGAAAAAGGGACTCGAACCCAACCTGAGGACATCAAAAATCCTCGTGCTCCCACTACACCACTTCCTAGTAAAGTCAACTAATTAAGCTTTCGGGCCCATACCCCGAACATGTAGGTTAAAGTCCTGCCTTTACCAATGAGCCCTTACATTTTATCAGCCTTATTCCTAGGCCTCGGCCTAGGGACAACTATCACCTTTGCAAGCTCACACTGACTACTCGCCTGAATAGGTATTGAAATAAACACCCTTGCCATCCTGCCTCTTATAGCACGACACCATCACCCCCGGGCAGTTGAAGCCACAACAAAGTACTTTCTAGCGCAAGCGGCTGCTGCTGCCATACTGCTGTTCGCAAGCACCACCAACGCCTGACTGACCGGACAATGAGATATTCAACAAATATCCCACCCCCTGCCCACAACAATAATTATTATTGCCCTTGCACTTAAAATCGGACTAGCCCCCCTACACTCATGACTCCCCGAAGTACTTCAAGGCCTTGATCTAACTACCGGACTAATCCTCTCCACCTGACAAAAGCTCGCCCCCTTTGCCCTCATTCTACAACTTCAGTCCACTAACCCGACAATCCTCGTACTTCTGGGACTAACATCCACCATAGTTGGGGGTTGGGGAGGACTAAACCAAACACAACTACGGAAAATTTTAGCCTACTCCTCCATCGCCCATCTGGGCTGAATGATCCTCGTACTACAATTTTCACCCTCCCTAACCCTTCTCACCCTCATCACCTACATGACCATAACATCCGCAACATTCCTCGTATTCAAACTGACCAATTCCACAAACATCAATGCTCTAGCCACCTCATGAACCAAAGCCCCCGCCCTCACATCCATCACCCCCTTAATCCTACTGTCCCTAGGGGGTCTCCCCCCACTAACAGGCTTCATACCGAAATGACTTATTCTACAAGAGCTGACAAAGCAAGACTTAGCCCTCCCCGCCACCATCGCCGCACTAAGCGCCCTCCTTAGCCTATACTTCTACCTACGACTCTCCTACGCCATAACCCTGACCATATCGCCAAACAACCTTATCGGCACAACCCCATGACGCCTCCCCCCACCGCCCCCAACAATGCCCCTCGCCATCTCGGCCGCACTAACCACCCTGATACTCCCCTCAACCCCCCCTCTAGTAGCCCTACTAACCCTGTAAGAGGCTTAGGCTAGCAATCAGACCAAGGGCCTTCAAAGCCCTAAGCGGGAGTGAAAACCTCCCAGCCCCTGTAAGACTTGCGGGACATTACCCCACATCTTCTGCATGCAAAACAGACACTTTAATTAAGATAAAGCCTTACTAGATGGGTAGGCCTCGATCCTACAAACTTTTAGTTAACAGCTAAACGCCCAAACCAGCGAGCATCCATCTACCTTTCCCCCGCCTGTCCGGCGACAGAGGCGGGGGAAAGCCCCGGTAGACGATAATCTACTTCTTTAGATTTGCAATCTAACGTGTTGACACCTCGGTGCTTGATAAGAAGGGGACTCGAACCTCTCTTTATGGGGCTACAACCCACCACTTAAAACTCAGCCATCTTACCTGTGGCAATCACACGTTGATTTTTCTCGACCAATCACAAAGATATCGGCACCCTATACTTAATTTTTGGTGCCTGAGCTGGAATAGTGGGCACAGCTTTAAGCTTACTTATCCGTGCCGAACTAAGCCAACCCGGCGCACTTTTAGGAGACGACCAAATCTACAACGTAATTGTTACCGCCCATGCCTTTGTAATAATTTTCTTTATGGTTATACCGATTATAATCGGAGGGTTCGGAAACTGACTAGTCCCACTAATGATCGGGGCCCCAGATATAGCATTCCCCCGAATAAATAACATAAGCTTCTGGCTGCTTCCCCCATCTTTTCTCCTTCTCCTTGCTTCCTCCGGAGTAGAGTCTGGGGCAGGGACCGGGTGGACAGTTTATCCGCCACTAGCAGGCAACCTAGCCCATGCTGGAGCTTCTGTCGACCTAACAATTTTTTCTCTCCATCTGGCAGGAGTATCCTCAATTCTAGGGGCCATTAACTTTATTACAACAATTATTAATATAAAACCCCCCGCCATCTCTCAATACCAGACCCCCCTGTTCGTATGGTCTGTCTTGATTACCGCCGTCCTCCTTTTACTCTCCCTGCCTGTTCTTGCTGCTGGTATTACGATACTTCTCACCGACCGGAACCTAAACACCACTTTCTTTGACCCTGCCGGAGGAGGTGACCCAATCCTCTACCAACACCTATTCTGATTCTTTGGGCATCCCGAGGTGTATATTCTTATTCTTCCAGGCTTTGGAATAATTTCACACATTGTTGCTTACTACTCGGGGAAAAAAGAACCCTTTGGCTACATAGGCATAGTGTGGGCTATAATGGCTATCGGTCTACTAGGATTTATTGTTTGAGCTCACCACATATTCACAGTCGGCATAGACGTAGACACACGAGCATACTTCACATCTGCCACAATAATTATTGCAATCCCCACTGGTGTTAAAGTCTTTAGCTGACTGGCAACCCTGCATGGGGGAGCAATTAAATGAGAAACACCACTTTTATGAGCTCTAGGCTTTATTTTCTTGTTTACAGTCGGGGGACTAACAGGAATTGTACTGGCGAATTCTTCTCTAGACATTGTTCTTCATGACACATACTATGTGGTCGCCCACTTCCACTATGTCTTATCAATGGGGGCCGTCTTTGCTATCATCGCAGCTTTCGTACACTGATTCCCACTATTTTCAGGCTACACTCTGCACGACACATGAACTAAAATCCAGTTTGGCGTAATATTCCTAGGGGTCAACCTAACCTTCTTCCCTCAACATTTCCTTGGCTTAGCCGGCATGCCCCGACGTTACTCAGACTACCCGGATGCTTATACCCTATGAAACACTGTGTCCTCAATCGGATCATTAATCTCACTGGTAGCCGTCATTATATTCTTGTTCATTATCTGAGAAGCCTTCGCAGCTAAACGTGAAGTTCTCTCGGTAGAACTATCCACAACAAATGTGGAATGACTACATGGCTGCCCTCCTCCTTACCACACATTTGAGGAGCCTGCATTCGTACAAGTACAAACAAACTAAACGAGAAAGGAAGGAATCGAACCCCCATAGGCTGGTTTCAAGCCAGCCACATCACCACTCTGCCACTTTCTTCATTAAGGCACTAGTAAAAGAGATATTACACTGCTTTGTCAAAGCAACATTGTGGGTTCGCCCCCACGTGCCTTGAACAGTAATGGCCCATCCCTCACAATTAGGATTTCAAGACGCAGCCTCTCCAGTAATAGAAGAACTACTACATTTCCACGATCACGCCCTAATAATCGTTTTTCTTATTAGCACCCTAGTCCTCTACATCATTATTGCTATAGTCTCAACTAAACTAACAAATAAATATATCCTTGACTCCCAAGAGATTGAAATCATCTGAACCGTTCTCCCAGCTATCATTCTAATTTTAATTGCACTACCCTCCCTCCGAATCTTGTACCTTATGGACGAAATTAATGACCCGCACCTCACCATTAAGGCAATCGGCCACCAGTGATATTGAAGTTACGAATACACTGACTACGAAAACCTAGGATTTGACTCTTATATAATCCCAACGCAAGACCTAGCCCCCGGCCAGTTCCGACTATTGGAAGCTGACCACCGAATAGTTGTTCCTGTTGAATCCCCAATCCGAGTATTAGTTACTGCCGAAGATGTCCTTCACTCCTGAGCAGTACCCGCTCTAGGCGTAAAAATGGACGCCGTACCCGGACGCCTAAACCAAGCAGCATTTATTGCATCCCGCCCAGGGGTATTCTACGGCCAATGTTCTGAAATCTGCGGAGCTAACCATAGTTTTATACCTATCGTAGTGGAAGCTGTCCCCCTAGAACACTTTGAAAACTGATCATCTTTAATACTTGAAGACGCTTCGCTAAGAAGCTAAGCAGGGCGTAGCGTTAGCCTTTTAAGCTAAAAAATGGTGACTCCCAACCACCCTTAGTGACATGCCCCAACTCAACCCCCTCCCATGATTTGCGATCCTATTTTACTCATGACTAATTTTTCTACTAATCCTCCCACCCAAAGTTTTAGCTCATAACTTCCCCAACGAACCAAACCCTGAGGCCACAGAAACGCCCAAGCCCCAAACATGACTCTGACCATGGTACTAAACTTCTTCGATCAGTTTGAAAGCCCCTCCCTCCTAGGAGTCCCACTAATAGTCTTGGCCTTAAGCTTACCACTACTACTACTCCCAGCCCCCTCTTCCCGATGACTTAACAGCCGCCTACTCACCCTACAAAACTGGTTTATTAACCGATTTACTCAGCAACTTCTACTACCTCTAAGCCTAGGCGGACATAAATGAGCCTTACTACTCACCTCACTAATACTGTTTCTCATCACACTAAATATACTAGGCCTACTCCCCTACACCTTTACCCCTACAACACAACTGTCCTTAAATATGGGCCTGGCCGTCCCCCTTTGGTTAGCCACAGTAATTGTTGGAATACGCAATCAACCCACTATTGCGCTCGGACACCTCCTCCCCGAAGGAACACCCGCTCCTCTAGTCCCAGTGCTTATTATTATCGAAACAATTAGTCTATTTATTCGACCCCTGGCCCTAGGCGTACGATTGACAGCCAATCTCACAGCAGGCCACCTACTCATTCAACTAATTGCCACAGCTGCATTCATCTTACTCCCTCTTATAACAACGGTCGCAATTTTAACAAGCACCGTACTACTCCTATTGACACTACTAGAAGTAGCCGTGGCAATAATTCAGGCCTATGTATTTGTACTTCTTTTAAGCCTTTACCTACAAGAAAACGTCTAATGGCCCACCAAGCACACGCATATCACATAGTCGATCCCAGCCCTTGACCGCTTACAGGCGCGGTCGCTGCCTTACTATTAACCTCAGGTCTTGCAATCTGATTTCACTTCAACTCTTCAATCTTATTAACCCTCGGACTCGTCCTATTGCTCCTCACAATATATCAATGATGACGGGACATCACACGAGAAGGGACATTTCAAGGCCACCACACACCCCCCGTCCAAAAGGGCTTACGATACGGAATAATCCTATTCATTACCTCAGAAGTATTCTTCTTCCTAGGCTTTTTCTGAGCTTTTTATCACTCTAGTCTAGCCCCTACCCCAGAGCTGGGTGGCTGCTGACCCCCTACTGGACTCACCCCCCTCGACCCCTTTGAAGTCCCACTACTTAACACAGCGGTTTTACTCGCCTCAGGCGTAACAGTTACCTGAGCACACCATAGCATTATGGAAGGCCAACGAAAGCAAGCAATTCAGTCCTTACTACTAACCATTCTACTCGGCTTCTACTTCACCTTTCTTCAAGCCATAGAGTACTATGAAGCACCCTTCACAATCGCAGACGGGGTTTATGGCTCCACATTTTTTGTAGCGACAGGATTTCACGGACTCCATGTTATTATTGGATCTACTTTCCTAGCCGTGTGCCTACTCCGACAGATTCAACACCACTTCACCTCCCAACACCACTTCGGCTTTGAAGCAGCCGCCTGATACTGACATTTTGTAGACGTTGTCTGACTCTTCCTATACATCTCAATCTACTGATGAGGCTCATAATCTTTCTAGTACTAAACTTAGTATAAGCGACTTCCAATCACCCGGTCTTGGTTAAAACCCAAGGAAAGATAATGAACTTGATCATCACAATTATTGTTATCACTATCTCCTTATCCACCCTCCTAGCCCTCGTATCCTTTTGACTGCCCCTTATATCCCCGGACCATGAAAAACTCTCCCCCTACGAATGTGGCTTCGACCCCGTAGGCTCGGCCCGGCTACCTTTTTCCCTCCGATTCTTCCTAGTCGCCATCCTCTTTCTCCTCTTCGACCTAGAAATCGCCCTCCTCCTACCCCTCCCCTGAGGAAACCAACTGGACTCCCCCCTCCTCACATTTTCTTGAGCATCCCTTGTGTTAGTCCTTCTCACCCTCGGCTTAATCTATGAGTGACTACAGGGCGGCCTAGAGTGGGCCGAATAGGTAATTAGTTTAAAGAAAACATTTGATTTCGGCTCAAAAACTTATGGTTCAACTCCGTAGTAACCTAATGACCCCTGCCCACTTTGCCCTCTCATCCACCTTTATACTAGGACTAACAGGACTAGCATTTCACCGAACCCACCTCCTCTCTGCGCTGCTCTGCCTTGAGGGTATAATACTTTCTTTATTTATTGCCCTATCCCTGTGGGCCATGCAGCTTTCCGTCACTAGCTTTTCACCCTCCCCTATATTCCTCCTAGCTTTTTCAGCTTGTGAAGCAAGTGCTGGGCTAGGCCTGCTAGTAGCCACCGCCCGTACCCACGGCACTGACCGTCTACAAAGCCTCAACCTTTTACAGTGCTAAAAATCTTAATCCCCACCCTAATGCTTATACCTACAGCATGGTTGACCCCACCAAAATGACTGTGGCCAACGGCACTGCTCCACAGCCTCACAATCGCAATAATCAGCTTAAGCTGATTAAAAAACCTCTCAGAGACAGGATGATCTTGCCTAAACCTTTACATAGCGACGGACCCCCTTTCTACCCCCCTCCTCGTGCTAACTTGCTGACTTCTCCCCCTAATAATCCTGGCTAGCCAAAGTCATATGACCCCTGAACCATTAAATCGCCAACGAATATACATCACCCTATTAACCTCCCTTCAACTTTTCCTAATCATAGCATTCGGCGCTACAGAGATCATTATATTTTACATCATATTTGAAGCCACCCTTATTCCAACCCTTATTCTTATCACACGCTGAGGAAACCAAACACAGCGACTCAACGCAGGCACCTACTTTTTATTTTACACCTTAGCAGGATCACTCCCGCTTCTTGTGGCCCTTCTCCTCCTACAGAATACCACAGGAACTCTTTCTCTACTAACCCTTCAATACTCTAACCCAGCCCTACTAACCACATATGCAGATAAGTTATGGTGAACAGCCTGCTTGCTAGCTTTCCTAGTAAAAATACCACTGTACGGGGTACACTTGTGGCTTCCCAAGGCACATGTAGAAGCCCCCGTGGCGGGCTCCATAGTGCTTGCAGCAGTTTTACTAAAACTGGGCGGGTACGGCATGATACGTATACTTGTTATCCTCGAGCCTCTAACCAAAGAACTAAGTTATCCTTTCATTATTTTTGCCCTATGAGGTGTTGTTATGACTGGCTCAATCTGCTTACGACAAACGGACTTAAAGTCATTAATTGCCTACTCATCTGTCAGCCACATAGGACTAGTGGTGGGGGGCATTCTCATCCAAACCCCCTGGGGATTCTCCGGCGCCCTAATTCTAATAGTTGCTCACGGACTAACCTCCTCCGCCCTCTTTTGTTTAGCAAACACAAACTACGAGCGGACACATAGCCGAACAATAATTTTGGCCCGAGGCATACAAATGGTACTACCACTAATGACCTCGTGATGATTCATTGCCAGCCTTGCTAATTTAGCCCTTCCCCCCCTCCCTAACTTGATAGGGGAACTCATAATCCTAACCTCCCTGTTCAACTGGTCCTACTGAACAATTGCCCTCACAGGGGCAGGCACACTCATCACCGCAGCCTACTCGCTATACATATTTCTTATAACACAACGGGGCCCCGTTCCATCACATATTCTTGCTTTAGAGCCCTCACACACCCGGGAACACTTACTAATAACCCTTCACTTACTACCCCTCACACTATTAATTCTCAAGCCCGAACTAATCTGAGGTTGGACTTCTTGTAGGCATAGTTTAACAAAAACATTAGATTGTGATTCTAAAAACAGGGGTGGAAGCCCCCTTGCCCACCGAGAGAGGCTCGCAAGCAACGAAGACTGCTAACTTTCGCAACCTCGGTTGAACCCCGAGGCTCACTCACCAGCTTCTAAAGGATAATAGTCATCCACTGGTCTTAGGAACCAAAAACTCTTGGTGCAACTCCAAGTAGTAGCTATGTACACTGTCCCTCTTATCATATCCTCAAGCCTAATGATCATTATTATACTACTAATCACCCCCGTCCTCATAACCATGAACCCAGAACCCAAAACCCCCGACTGGGCCCTCACCCAAGTGAAGACAGCAGTGAAACTAGCATTTCTGGTAAGCCTGCTTCCACTACTTTTATTCGTAAGCGAGGGCACAGAAACAATTGTCACCACCTGAACCTGAATGAACACAATTGCATTCGACATCAGCATTAGCCTGAAATTCGATATCTACTCAACCATTTTTACTCCTATTGCTCTCTACGTCACCTGGTCAATCATAGAATTCGCATCCTGATACATACACTCAGACCCCTATATGAACCGATTCTTCAAATATCTACTTATCTTCCTAATCGCCATAATCGTTCTAGTCACAGCCAACAACATATTTCAACTCTTCATCGGATGAGAGGGCGTAGGCATTATGTCTTTCCTACTTATCGGCTGGTGGTACGGCCGAGCTGATGCAAACACTGCTGCCCTCCAAGCAGTTGTCTACAATCGAGTCGGAGATGTCGGACTAATCTTCGCTATAGCATGGCTGGCCATGAACACGAACTCGTGAGAAATACACCAAATGTTCTCAAGCACTAGCGACACTGACCTCACACTCCCACTTCTAGGCCTTATTATTGCTGCTACCGGTAAGTCAGCCCAATTTGGGTTACACCCCTGACTTCCCTCAGCCATAGAAGGTCCAACGCCGGTGTCTGCCCTACTGCACTCAAGCACCATGGTTGTAGCAGGCATTTTCTTGTTGATTCGGATGAGCCCTTTATTAGAGACCAGCCAGACAGCCCTCACCACCTGCCTCTGTTTAGGGGCCCTCACGACACTATTCACAGCCACCTGTGCTCTTACTCAGAATGACATCAAAAAGATCGTGGCTTTCTCAACATCAAGTCAGCTAGGCCTAATGATAGTAACTATCGGACTAAACCAACCACAACTTGCTTTCCTCCACATCTGTACCCATGCCTTCTTTAAGGCAATACTCTTCCTCTGCTCCGGCTCAATTATCCACAGCCTAAACGATGAACAAGACATCCGTAAAATGGGCGGAATACACAATCTCACACCTTATACATCCTCCTGTCTTACTATTGGGAGCCTCGCCCTCACCGGTACCCCCTTCCTAGCCGGCTTCTTCTCTAAAGACGCAATCATTGAAGCCCTAAATACTTCCTACCTCAACGCCTGAGCCCTCACGCTGACACTACTAGCCACCTCTTTCACAGCTATCTACAGCCTCCGCCTGATCTTCTTTGTATCTATAGGCCACCCCCGATTTAACCCCCTCCCCCCCATTAATGAAAACAACCCAGCTGTCATTGGCCCTATTAAACGACTTGCCTGAGGAAGTATCGTAACCGGCCTACTCATCACTTCAAACATTACCCCTATAAAAACCACCATCATATCCATACCCCCCCTACTGAAACTAGCCGCCCTTCTGGTCACCATCCTTGGCCTTTTAACAGCCCTAGAACTTGCTTCCCTGACAAACAAGCAATTTAAACCCACACCCAAACTACCTCCCCACCACTTCTCCAATATACTAGGGTTTTTCCCAACAGTCACCCATCGCCTCACCCCAAAATTAAACCTAGGACTAGGCCAAACAATCGCCACCCAAATAATTGACCAAACCTGACTAGAGAAGTCAGGGCCTAAAGCAATTGTTTCAATAAACACCCCCCTAATCACAACTACAAGCAACACCCAACACGGGGCTATCAAAACCTACCTGACATTATTTCTCCTTACCCTAATACTTGCCACTCTCCCCCTCATATTTAGACTGCACGAACCGTACCACGACCTAAACCCCGGGTCAACTCCAACACAACAAACAACGTAAGAAGAAGCACCCAAGCACTAACTACCAACATTCCCCCACCAGACGAATACATCATCGCCACCCCTCCAACATCGCCCCGCAACGCACAAAACTCACCGAGCTCTTCCACAGACAGCCAAGAAACCTCATACCATCCCCCTCAAAATGAACTAGCTACTAGACCCACCCCCGACAAATAAACTACCATAAGAACTGCCACAGGGCGGCTACCGAGACTCTCCGGATAAGGCTCAGCAGCCAAAGCTGCTGAGTACGCAAATACAACCAATATCCCCCCTAAATAGATCAGAAAAAGAACTAAAGATAAGAAAGAGCCCCCATGTCCCACTAACACCCCACAACCCAAGCCAGCCACCACAACTAACCCTAGGGCAGCAAAATAAGGCGAGGGGTTAGAAGCAACAGCAACCAAACCTAGCACTAGCCCAAACAATAACAAAGACATAAAATAAGTCATAATTCTTACCAGGATTTTAACCAGGACTAATGAATCGAAAAATCACCGTTGTATTCAACTATAAGAACCTTAATGGCAAGTCTCCGCAAAACCCACCCACTACTAAAAATCGCTAACGACGCGCTAGTCGATCTCCCGGCCCCATCTAATATTTCGGTATGATGGAACTTTGGCTCTCTACTTGGTCTTTGTTTAATTGCCCAAATTCTCACGGGGTTGTTTCTAGCCATACACTACACCTCCGACATTGCTACCGCTTTTTCATCTGTCGCACACATCTGTCAAGATGTAAACTACGGCTGACTCATCCGGAATATACATGCCAACGGCGCATCCTTCTTCTTCATCTGCATCTACCTTCATATCGGACGAGGCCTCTACTACGGCTCATACCTTTACAAAGAAACATGAAATATTGGCGTGGTCCTACTACTCCTGGTAATAATAACAGCCTTTGTCGGTTATGTCCTTCCCTGAGGACAAATATCATTCTGAGGCGCTACAGTCATCACTAACCTACTATCTGCCGTACCATATATTGGAAACACCCTCGTTCAATGAATTTGGGGAGGCTTCTCCGTAGACAATGCCACCCTAACCCGGTTCTTCGCCTTCCACTTCTTATTCCCCTTCATCATCGCGGCCCTGACTGTCATCCACCTACTCTTCCTACACGAAACAGGCTCAAACAACCCCCTTGGGCTGAGCTCAAACACAGATAAAATCCCATTCCACCCATACTTCTCATACAAAGACATCCTTGGTTTCGCAGCCATCCTTATTACCCTAACCTCGCTAGCCCTATTTTCCCCCAACCTTCTAGGAGACCCCGACAACTTTATCCCCGCCAACCCGCTTGTCACCCCGCCCCATATTAAACCCGAGTGGTATTTCCTATTTGCATACGCAATTCTCCGCTCAATCCCAAACAAACTAGGAGGCGTACTAGCACTCTTAGCCTCAATCCTTGTCCTATTACTAGTCCCCGCACTCCATACATCCAAGCAACGAGGCCTCACATTCCGCCCCATTACTCAACTTTTATTCTGAATCCTGGTCGCTGACGTAGCCATCCTAACCTGAATCGGCGGTATACCTGTCGAACACCCCTTCATTATCATCGGACAAGTAGCCTCTCTACTTTACTTTGCCCTATTCCTTATCTTCATGCCCCTAGCCGGATGATTGGAAAACAAAACCCTTGAACTGCTGTGCACTAGTAGCTCAAACAGAGCACCGACCTTGTAAGCCGAATGTTGGAGGTTAAAGTCCCCCCTACTGCTCAAAGAGGGGGGATTTTAACCCTCACCACTAACTCCCAAAGCTAGCGTTCTAGCCTAAACTACTCCTTGTAGTCCGTATATACATATATGTATATACACCATTAATTTATGTCAACCATATATAGGATGATTTAGTACATATATGTATAATCACCATAACTCGACTTAAACCATTCATACACCACCATTAACCTAGGGTTTACATAAGACAAACTCTTAAGACCTAACTAATCAGTCATTGACAAATTTATACCACGGATCCTCACCCCGTTATGTTCTTATTATTATACGCAGTAAGAGCCTACCAACCAGCACAAATACGCGCTCACGGTTATTGATGGTCAGGGACAGATATTGTGGGGGTTTCACCTAGTGAATTATTCCTGGCATTTGGTTCCTACTTCAGGGCCATTAATTGATATTACTCCTCCCACTTTCATCGACGCTTACATAAGTTAATGGTGGCAATCATCTGGCGAGATGACCCCCCATGCCGGGCGTTCTCTCTAGCGGGTCAAGGTTCTTTTTTTCTTCTTTTCCTTTCAATTAGCATCTCACAGTGCACGTAACCTTATTAACAAGGTCGTACTCGCCCTAGGTAGCAAGGAAATAGTATTCATGTTAGAAGTCATAACACAAGAGTTGCATATCCGTATATCAAGAGCATAAACCGTGTTTACTCACTCGTAAGATCCCTAATATACCGCCCTGGGTGAAGGTTTTTAAGCGTTAAACCCCCCTACCCCCCTAAACTCCTGAGATGCCTAACGATCCTGTAAACCCCCCGGAAACAGGAAGCCCTCGAGTAGTTTATTTTTTAACCAAATGTGTTTCTATTTACAATATTATAATAATGCACAC